GAACGTACTCGTGAAGGAAATGATCTCTATAAGGAAATGAAAGAATCTGGAGTGATTAATGAAAAAAAGATTTCAGAATCTAAAGTAGCTCTAGTCTATGGTCAAATGAATGAACCGCCGGGAGCTCGGATGAGAGTTGGTTTAACTGCCCTAACTATGGCCGAATATTTTCGGGATATTAATAAACAAGATGTGCTTCTATTCATCGACAATATTTTTCGTTTCGTCCAAGCAGGATCAGAAGTATCTGCTTTATTAGGTAGAATGCCTTCCGCAGTGGGTTATCAACCTACTCTTAGTACAGAAATGGGTTCTTTACAAGAAAGAATTACTTCTACTAAAAACGGAGCTATAACTTCGATCCAAGCAGTTTACGTACCGGCGGATGATTTGACTGACCCTGCTCCTGCTACGACATTTGCACATTTAGATGCTACTACCGTACTATCAAGACCATTAGCTGCCAAAGGTATTTATCCAGCAGTAAGCCCTTTGGAATCAACATCCACTATGTTACAACCTAACATTGTTGGCAAAGAACATTATGAAACTGCGCAAAGAGTTAAGCAAACTTCACAACGTTACAAGGAACTTCAGGATATTATATCAGTTCTTGGATTGGATGAATTATCGGAGGAGGATCGTTTAACTGTAGCAAGAGCACGAAAGATTGAGCGTTTCTTATCACAACCCTTCTCCGTGGCAGAAATATTTACTGGTTCTCCAGGAAAATATGTGGATCTTGCAGAAACTATTAGGGGATTTCAACTAATTCTTTCCGGAGAATTAGATCGTTTGCCCGAACAAGCTTTTTATATGGTGGGTAACATCGATGAAGCTATCGCGAAAGCTATAAACTTAGAAGCAGAGAGCAATTTGAAGAAATGACCCTAAATCTTTGTGTACTGACTCCTAATCGCATTATTTTTGATTCAGAAGTGAAAGAAATCATTTTATCTACTAATAGTGGCCAAATTGGTGTATTACCAAATCACACCCCTATTGCTACAGCTGTCGATATAGGTCTTTTGAGAATACGCCTCAACGACCAATGGTTAACAGTGGCTCTAATGGGTGGTTTTGCTAGAATAGGTAATAATGAAATCACCATTTTTGGAAATGATGCAGAGATTTGTACTGACATTGATCCCCAAGAAGCGCAAGAAATTCTTGAAATAGCTGAAGCTAATTTGAGTAAAGCTAAAGGTAAGAGACAAGCGATTGAAGCGAATCTAGCTCTCAGACGAGCTAGGACACGAGTCGAGGCTGTCAATGTGATTTCTTACTAATTAGAACATAAAAATAATCCCAATTTTTTTTTTTTTTAAGTTCTTAATTTATTCACTTTTTCATTCTTCTAATTGAAGGCAATCCCTTTGAATTGGATCGGATACAAAGAAAAAAACGATGAATCAAAAAATTTATTAGATATCATTGCATTGACTCTGGTATCTAATAAGTTTTACCTACTATTGGATTTGAACCAATGACTTCCGCCGTATGAAAGCAATACTCTAACCACTGAGTTAAGTAGGTAATTCAAAACCACAAAGAAAAAATCTATCACTTATCAAAATATAGATAGAATATTCTTTCTAAGCAATACCAATCTGTTAATAGTAAACAAATCATAGATTTATCATGTAGGATTAGGAAATATCTATCTTGACAATCTATTTTGAATATGTTAAAATATTTCTGACAAGGGCTATAGCTCAGTTGGTAGAGCACCTCGTTTACACGTGCGCCAATGTTTTTCAAGGAAGGTTATTATGCAATGAACATTAGAAATCTTATTTAAAAATCAATGTCTTAACTCCATAAATTCGAAAAAAAAAAAAATTCGAAAAAAAAAAAGAGAACAATAGCCTGACAAGTGGGTTCGGTCCGATTCTGGTGTGAATTCCGATACCAAATCTGATAGAACCCATCATTGATTTGCTAGTTGATAAGGTCAATAACTAATCTATTTAATGCTAGGCATAATGAGTATAAGGGACTCAAAAAACCTCTTTTCGTACTATGAACTTTAAGGTGTATGAAGTTTCATATTCGACTCTTACAGTGGAACGATAGAGACTCCATTTCACCTAGGTTGATCTAAGCTGAAGTCAGACCTAAGTCAAGCTAGCCCTTCTTTGAAACACTTTGGTATTGTTCCTAGATCATGATATCAATAATGAATCAGAGCACATGGAACCATCTTTTGATCTTCACCTTTTCTGTAAAGAAAAAATATGGTGGATTCACTGATCTTTTCATCAGTTAATGAAAGAGCCCAATGCAACAAAATGCATGTTGGGTCTTTGAAACAGTTCGAATCATTTTGATAATAATTTATTTAGTTTGATCTGTTTTACCGAGAAGGTCTACGGTTCGAATCCGTATAGCCCTAATCCATCCCATTTGTCGATGTTTTGATAAAGATTTTGTTTTTAGTAAAACTTTGAATTTCTCATTAGTACTTTTTTTTACAGATTAAGCAGCTAGTTTTTTGATAAAATTCAAAGTGTTACCATATACTCATTCATGGAAATATATGTATACAAGAAAAATAAGATGTCACCTTCTAATATATAATATATTAGATGTATTTTTATATATTCTATATTGATTATTATACTCTACCTAATAAGTTCATTAAGCTAGTTAATTCAATCCTAAAAAAAAAGAGGACATCATGGAAGAAAAAAAAAGAAAACTTCCAGTGTATGGGGTCTGATACACCAAATTTACGGCTAATGTATAGCTGGTTCGTTCATCTTTTCTAGTTTAGAATGAAGGCACTCGGTACTGCCATGCCATAAAAGGGGCTTTACTTGGAATAAGTAAAAGTAACATGGATTGCACGGGCCAGATTTTAGAATATCTAGGTACCAGTCGACCAGATATCATTCAATCCATATGGTTGAGTATTTAGGGTTGAAGAGCCTATATCCAAGATTTTGCAAAATTTAAGAAAAGTTGTCCTGATTTATATTTAGTAAAATTTAAATACTATGTAAAGAATCCATTCATGTCAGCGGTTATATACATGTAAATGCTGAAGATATCTGCGTTTTATGTAGAGAGAGAGGTGGAGGTCTGGGATATTTGGATAGACAATATGAAAGAAATGAGCCGCAAGATCGGCATTATTTGATAAATATTGTGTCAATGCTTTTTAGGTATATAAATCTTTCCATGAATCAAAATTAGGTACGATGAACAGGTCCAGGTTCTCGAAATATGGATAAATTGGAGTCATTGATATAATGGATTAAATAATTCATTAATTTGAGATAGAATATTCTTTCTAAGTAATGCCAACTTGACAATCTATTTTGGATATGTTAAAATATTTTTGATAAAGGTTATAGCTCAGTTGGTAGAGCACCTCGTTGGGTAAGAGACAAGTAATTGAAGCGAATCTAACTCTCAGAGAGCTAGGACACGAGTCGAGGCTGTGAATTTTATTTCTTACTAGTTAGGTTAGTACATCAATCAAAATCATTTTTTTTTTTAAGTTCTTTTTTTTTTTTAACTTTTTCATTCTTCTAATTGAAGGCAGAGGATGAAAATAGCAGCATATACCAATTTTGAATGGAAATATTTAGTATTATTGAATGAATTCAAGGGTTTAAAAAAAAAAAATAAGAAAGAAATGGAAGATAGATAAATAGATGAGATTGAAAATCGAATCTGAGTCTCAAAGAAAGGAAGAAAAGGGGATATGGCGAAATTGGTAGACGCTACGGACTTGATTGGATTGAGCCTTAGTATGGAAACCTGCTAAGTGATAACTTCCAAAATCAGAGGAACCCTGGAATTCAAAAAGGGCAATCCTGAGCCAAATCTTTATTTTGAGATAATTGGTTTTTATATAAAAACGAAAATCAAAAAAGATAGGTGCAGAGACTCAACGGAAGCTGTTCTAACGAGTAGAGTTTACGATAATATATGTTTTATATATACTGATTAATAAAATGATTCATCATAATAATGATCTAATTAATAAAATGATTCATCATAATAATGATCATAATGATCTAATTTTTTGATTCTGCATGTATTTCGAATCAAATTACGAATAATTATGAAATAGCAAATTCGGAAAAAAAAAATATAAATTTTAGTGAATCAGTTCTAAAGATTCAATAATCAACTAATTCATTGCCCAGTTTGCCAGTTCTTTTAAAAAAGCGATTAATTAGACGAGAATAAAGAGAGAGTCCATTCTACTTGTCCATATCGACAACAATGAAATTTGTAGTAAGAGGAAAATCCGTCGATTTTAAAAATCGTGAGGGTTCAAGTCCCTCTATCCCCAATAAAAAGAAAGCCCTTTTTACTTCCTAAGTATTTATTTATTATTTTATCTCCATAGTTCAAACAAAATTTTCTTATTCATTAAACTCTTTGCCAAATGGATCTGAAGAAAAAATTTTGGATTTTATCTTATATAAAAGAATACAAGGAATCTATATAATGAAATAATCACGAATACATATCATTATACTAAAATTAAGTGGCCTTAGCCCAAATTTTTGAATAAATTTTTATTTGAGTTCTTTTATAGGTAAAAATATATAGGTAAAAATATATAGGTAAAAGTATTCCACTAGGATGATGCAAAAGAAGTGGCCAGGATAGCTCAATTGGTTTGGTAGAGCAGAGGACTGAAAATCCTTGTGTGGCCAGGATAGCTCAGTTGGTAGAGCAGAGGACTGAAAATCCTCGTGTCACCAGTTCAATTCTGGTTTCTGGTAAGTCTAAAATCTACTGGAGTGGAGTGGATTATAATAGAATAATTCCCTCTTTTTCTAAATTGGAATAGAAAGGAAATTCGATCTAAACAAACATTAGAAAAAGAGGATTATAAAAATATTAGAAAAAGCAAATAAATATTAGAAAAAAACATAATCCAAGAGCTCTATAAAGAATAATAGAAAATTATTTTATATATTATATCAATTCATAATCCCTAAAATATAGATAAGTTAATAGAGAGAATTTATAAAGATAACATATATAATTTAACATACATGTTCAGAACCAGAAACTAAAAATCTTTCAAATCTTATCTTATGAATTTTGGACTAACTTATGATATAAATAAGAGAATGTTTGAATGTTCGATTTTCAAAAGTATTCATAGGTTCCGAACGATAGTGGCAACCCATGAATGTCTAAAGAATTCAAGAAATTAAGTGAGAATTCTTTATTTATGATTTATTTTTTTCAATTCTATAATTCATCACTTTTTGCTTGAAGTTGCTTCATTACCTTATGGTTTTTTTTATCAAATTTGAAAAATTCGAATTTAGAATAATGAAGAAAGCCATAAATGGAGTTTTATTTTATTATACTCGTAGTTCTTCAATTTCTTCCAACAAGATGTCTTTTTCGTCTGGATATAGAAAAATACTAAATAATTCTATCAAATTATCACAAGCCTCTATAAGTGCTTTTTCGGGACTAATACTCCCATTTGTCCATATTTCCAGAATAAGGGTTTCTGGTCTCTCCACCACTCCTTCATATTTATATGGATTTATAATGTTGAAATTTACATTTACAACAGGCATAAGTACAGCATCTAGTAAATAAGTTCCATCTCTCTGTGGATTCATTTCATCCTGAATAGGAAAATATCCCCGACTTCTTTTGATTTTCAAACTAATAGAAAAATGCATTGGACTATATATATTAGCTATATATTGTGTTGGCTCGACTATTGTTATGTAAGGTGAATCAATATCTATATCAGTAGCAGTTACACGTTTAGGACCGTAGATATGAATAGATGCTTCTAACGGACAATCAATAGAACTCCTCAAAACAATTTTTTCCAAATTTCTTAATATCTCATTTGGACTTTCATCTATTCCCAATATTGTAACATATTGATGGACGAAGTTGAAATTATCAAATCTCGCATGTGAAATACGTGTTACTTTTACTTCTTCTAGTAAAGCTCTTCGTATGGTAATACCAATAGTCTGAGCTTGTCCGTGTTTTAACCTCGAAACAACGAACCTACTATACATTCGCTGTGAATTTATTTGTTTTGAATCAACGCAAAACCACTTTAATCTGGGATGTTTCATGTGTTTTATAAGCTTTTAGCTAAAGATATCTAAATAAAATAAAATTGTTAATAATAAAAATACTTATAGTTTATAATAAAATTTTGAAATAGTAACTAAATAGCATGAAATTCGTTATGATTTTTTTTACAAACGTCTTCTTTTAGGAGGTCGGCAGCCATTATGTGGTATAGGTGTTACATCACGTATGAAATCTAATTTTACACCACTACGAACAACGGTTCTTAATGCTGCATCTCTTCCGGGACCAACACCTTTTACCATAACTTCTGCTCGTTTCATACTTTCTTTAACTAATACATAAATAGCATTTTTTGTTGCGATTTGAGCAGCATAAGGTGTTCCTCTTTTTGGACCCTTAAATCCAGAAGTACCCGCGGAGTCCCAGGAAACTACCTGACCTTCTAAATCTGTAACAGTTATAATGGTATTGTTTATACTCGCTTGAATATGAATAACTCCGTTTCTTATTTTACGCACATTCCTACGTAATAAACGATAACGTCGAGAAGTCAAAAGTCGATTCATACGTGGAGGATTAATTCTTGGTCTAGCTTTTTTCATATTTTATTATATTTCATAAGTATGAATGAGTCAGAAATTGAATGGAAATACCCATTTAGTGATTCTTTATTTTGTTGTTTTTGAAGTTAGGTTAGATTTCTAATACTTGAAGTTGAATGTCAATTCAACTTCAAGATTGAAAGAAAATATTAGTAAATTATACACTAAATATATCAATTATATTATAAAAAAAAAAAAAAAGAAACAAAAGTGATTCGATTTTTTTATAGTATGCTTTCGTTCTGATCTTTCGGAACGAAACCATGGAACTGCAATAATTCATGAAGAACACCTTTTATAAGGAATCGTGGTATAATTAAATCTAGTGAACCTTTTTCAAATAAGTATTCAGCTTCTTGTACACCTTCGGGTACAATAATTTTCATTACTTCTTCGATAACCCTTTTACCCGCAAATGCAATGTATGCATCTGGCTCTCCAATAATGATATTGCCAAGCATTCCAAAACTCGCTGTGACGCCGCCTGTTGTAGGAGTTGTAAGGATTGACACTAAAAATAAGTTCTTAGTTAATTGATAATCCAACAAAACTGAAGAGATTTTAGCCATCTGCAATAAGCTAAAACTGCCTTCTTGCATACGAGCTCCTCCAGAAGCACACGAAATAATGAGAGGTAACGATTTATTCGTAGCATACTCAATGAGACGGGTTATTTTTTCACCTACTACTGATCCCATACTTCCCCCAATAAATTCAAAATCCATAACTGCAATTGCTAGGGAAATATGATGGAGTTCACCTATTCCTGTTTGAACAGCGTCAGTCAAACCTGTTTTTCTTTGATTTGAATCGACCTTATAGAGATAAGGTATATCAGGTTCGTTGTCTTCTTCGGGATCAGAATCTTCATCAGCTTCATCAGCTTTTTCATTATATATATTAGGATCTATATTAGCTTCATCAGCTTTTTCATTATATATATTAGGATCTATATTAGCTTCATCAGTTTTTTCATTATATATATTAGGATCTATATTAGCTTCATCAGCTTTTTCATTATATATATTAGGATCTATATTAGCTTCATCAGCTTTTTCATTATATATATTAGGATCTATATTAGCTTCATCAGCTTTTTCATTATATATATTAGGATTTCTATTAGCTTCATCAGTTTTTTCATTATATATATTAGGATCTATATTAGCTTCCTCAGCTTTTTCATTATATATATTAGGATCTATATTAGCTTCCTCAGCTTTTTCATTATATATATTAGGATTTCTATTAGCTTCCTCAGCTTTTTCATTATATATATTAGGATTTCTATTAGCTTCCTCAGCTTTTTCATTATATATATTACGATCTATATTAGCTTCATCAGCTTTTTCATTATATATATTAGCATCTTTATCAGCTTTTTCATTATATATATCAGCATCTTCATCCTCAGAAAAAAGGTTTTCTTCTTCTAGTTTTTTACTTAGATCCAGAATTTTTTCTTGCAAGAATGCCGGTAAAGAGTAGATCTTTATAAGAAGTTCTTCTTTCTCCTCTTTAATGAATTCTTCTGTAGAGGATTCTTCTTTAGAAATTTCGTTTTTAGAGAATTCCTCTTCCTGACTATCATCTTCATTCTGAGAATCTCCTTCCAACTCATCCTCCTCATTCTCATCCTTATTCTCACCTTCGTTTTCGTTCGCATTCACATCCTTATTGTCCCTCTCATTTTCGTTCGCATTCACATCTTTATTCTCCCACTCATTTTCGTTTGCATTCTCACCCTTAATCTCCGCCTCGTTTTCATTCGCATTCCCATCCTTATTATAATCTTCATTCTGAGAATCTCCTTCCAACTCATCCTCCTCATTCTCATCCTTATCCTCTCGGATGGTAATCGTGAGATTTTTAGAAACTAATTCGACAAGGTCTTCTAGTTTCTCATTGTTTTCTGATTCTTCAGCCTTTTTTCGTTCTTCATCTTGCTGATTGGATATTTTTTTGTTTCTAAGAATTTCATAAGGATCAATAGAAACCATATTCTCATCTTTTGGATCCCAAGTGCCCTGATCAATCAAGAAATCCAATCGATCTAAACTTTCCATTTTTATATGAAATTCACAATGTTGACAAATATATTTATTATTTTTCGCATATTTTTTATAAATGGGTGTTTCACAATTATCGCAAGAAGCCCATAAATGTTCGAATGGTGAAAATACATCTCTAATTGGTGAAAATACAGCTACCATTTGGTTTTCGTCCGTCGTCATATTTGTGATCTCCTATTTTTTATGAAAATTGGTTTTATAAAGACTTTTCATATCATATCCAAATGAGAGGCCCTCCCTTGATTGATTATACCCTCTCTTGATATACGTCAACGAAAATAAGGTCAGATAATAGTATGTCTTAATTAACTAATTTATGAAGTATCTTTCTATTGGATATTTTTCTATGAAGTCCAGTGATCCAAAAAATGTGGTTCTGATTAGAAGAAAAGAAAAAATGCAATGATTTTTGGAAAGAAATCCATTGAAGTAAGGAGTTTTTAGGCTCATTACTTCAATGAATACTAACGGGATTTTCATGTCTAATTCGAACTTTTTTTTCATAAGTATGAATATCATCACAATCGTCAGATTTGCAAACTTTTCTTCCTTAACCCTTTCAGGAAGGAGAGTGCTCTAAGGTCTTCTATTATCACTCGCAGGGGAATACCCATTGATCCGAGCATAATGTTTTGCACTCCGACCCTTATTATTCCCTTCGTTCTCATTTTCATTCCATCTTGGTTATCATCTTCATTATGAGAATCTCCTTCCTCCTCATTCTCATCCTGATAATCTCCTTCCTCCTCATTCTCATCCTGAGAATCTCCGTTAAACTGATCCTTATCATCCTCATCCTGAGAATTCTCGTCCAACTCAACGGTCTCAGGATGAGAATGCCCACCATTTCTATCTTTTTTTTTTCAAGAAAGAGAAAAATAAAGCTACCATTTGGTTTTCGTCCGTCGTCATATTTTTGATTGTTTATTCAAACTCAAAAAAAAATAAATACAGTTCAAATCCTAGATGTAAACATATAAGAAGGTAAGATAAGAAAAATAGACCCTACCTCTCCATCGATAAACGTTACTGACACAGTTAATAAACAAATCATAAAGAGAATCCTATCTTTCCGAATGATATCAAACAATTCTGACGCGAAAGTCTGAGTAGGCAATTTTTTTGATCCATACTCCTTCATCTATTTCTTTATTTCCCTATGAGTTGTATGCTTCTTACAATAGCGACAAAATTTTTGCAATTCTAAATCACTAGTTGTATTGTATCGATTCTTTTCGGTAATATATCTAGAAATGCCTGAGGATTCTTTATTGATATTTTTTCGAACACAACTAGTACATTCTAAAATAATGCTAACTCTGACATCTTTCATTTTAGCCATGAAGTTCCTTTCAATTGATATTTTTTTATAGACTTTAGTCTTCTATTTGCAGTTCGAACCGAAGAAGAAGATCAAAATCAATAGAAATTATTAATTAGCAATTCCATTTCGAAAGATTTTATTGGAATTATCTAATTAATAGAATATGAATAGAGTAGTAATACTGAAGTAATGTATTCTTTCAATTCAATAATACAAAATAAAAATACAATAATATAAATTCTTTCTAACTATTAATTATTTCAATTCTCAATTCTCCTGTATATCTATGGCAATACCTTCTTTTTATATTATAATTTGATGAAGTTTGATCTAAACTGGATATCTATTTAAATGGAATTTCTTTTTTCAAAAATGCAATCTTGAATTAACTTAATTTTCAATGAGCTTCAATCCATTATTTTTTCTTTTTTTATCCTTCCTATCTAAAGATTTAGATAAAAAAGTAGGCAAAATCCCCTCTCACTTGGAGTTTTATTTATTCATTTCTTCCCATATAAAAATAATTAGCAATTAAAAAAAGGGAAATGACAAAGCATCTGGGAATAAACGATTAATTTCTATCAATAGACCCGCTAAAGACCCAAACCATAGAGTGCTTATCACAGGTGCCACAGACAGATATGTTTTTATATTTCGCATTGTAAATCCTCCTTCTTTCATTTTTATTAAAATAAATAAACTCTATTATAATGCATATATGGTCAGATGCTTTAGTTAAAGATCTTTTGTATTTATTTTTACTTTCATTTTAAGCTTAATTCCTATCTAAAATAGATATATACAATGAAATCATAGATACTCATTTCCTATCCTATCTAAAGAAAAGAAAGATAAATCCTTTTTTCTGAGGACTACCCCTTAATATGAATTCTTGATTTATATCTTGGTTTGGTTTCAAATGTATATCATTTTTTTTTTTATTATATAAATAAATAAAACTAGAAAGAATAAATGGTAAGAATATTTTATTTTATATAGTTAGTTAGGTAGATGAAAAAATGACAATCTGGAAAAGAAGACAGGAATTTTGTACAATAACATTGTAAAAAAATTTGTAAAAGGGATGTAGCGCAGCTTGGTAGCGCGTTTGTTTTGGGTACAAAATGTCACGGGTTCAAATCCTGTCATCCCTACCGATTATTTATCTTATGGCACGTAGGATGCATTGACGTGGATATACTATATATATATATGCAAATATATAGGAGATATTTTAGGATAGGGAAAATGATCTTTTTGATTTTACAAGCGCTCTTAGTTCAGTTCGGTAGAACGCGGGTCTCCAAAACCCGATGTCGTAGGTTCAAATCCTACAGAGCGTGATTAATTCTATCTTATTTTCAATTTGAATCAAATAACTTAAAAAAACTAAGTGAAATTTAAACTGGAATTTGAGCTACTGTATGAAAAAGGTCAATGAAAAAATTCAATCAAAGATCCAACTGATCACTACGTCGATATTGTAAATACGCAGTTACAAATAATCCTGCCAAAGTTATAGGAATTAGTCCTAAGACAATTCCAAATAAAAAAACTTCAATCATTTCGGTTTGGAAAAAAAAAAGAGGTAAGATCTATCCTTAAATATTAATCTGAATTATTCATGAATCTCAATGAATAAAAAAAGAATTGATAATAATTTCCAAAATAAAGAATATTACCTGTAATCTATTAGAAAGATTTTCAAAATTATTGATTCAATTTATTTCAAATAAGTCGTATCTTTTTCAAAATAAAAAATAGAACGAGGGTTATAGTAAAAGCAGCTAATAAAAAACTAAAATAACTAGTTATAGTAAACATAAAAAGATTCAACTAGATATATTTTTTTAGTACATATAGTGATAAAGTGCTTAACCTAAGTTCCAAGACAGGAATCAAAATCGATATCCTCCTGAAGTTAACTCTCTGGGTAATTTTGTTTTAGTGATTACTAGTTTGAAGCATTACTATAATATATTATTGAGAATATCCTCTTCTCTTCTACTTTCTTTGATAATCTTATTAGAAATATTGTCAAAACTAATCCTATTGGATATAGCTATTTTTGAAAGTATCTTACGGTTTAGAAGAAATTGCTTCTTGTACAGATTGTGTATAAATTTACTATAATTAGTAAATACCTTATTTTCACGAATTACTGCATTTATTCGAGTAATCCACAAACGACGAAAATCCCTCTTTTTCCTGCCTCTATCTTGATGAGAGTAAACCAAAGCTCTCATTTTCTGTTGATTAATCGTTCGAGTATGTCTTGAATGAGCCCCTCGAAAGCCTGATACACCAGAACGATTTTTTCTTCGTCGTCTCCGAGCTATATATCCTCGTGTCACTCTGGTCATTAAATCTAATTAAACCTTAATGGATAACTAATAGATTTCTCTTCTTTGAGTTATCCCTTTCTTTCCATCTACGGTCAATGAGTAACAAAACGGATTATTCCCATATATCAAATATGAATTCCAATGGCTTTTGCTACTCTAACCTTCCCAACCATGATTTTTGATTTTTTTTCTTCCCGTTATTTCATCTGGAAGTAAAAAAATGGAATTCCGAAAATCAAAGAAAAAACAGTGGTTTCCTTCGTTTCTATGGTTACCTTTTAAACGGTGAGGTTCTCTCTATGCACCGTAGCTTCTTCTTTCATTGAATTTTATTTTAGAAAAAGGTATTGTGAACTTGTATAGTTCATATTCTTTGGCTCTACCTATCCATTGTAAAGTAATAGCCCTTTTCACACCGAGAGTTATCTATAAAGTGACGGCATTGAATTAGGAAAGTTAGCTAGGTAGCTGACCCTTTTAGTCCGTTCTCTCAGACAAAAAAGAAGCATCAACTTTTTGCTTCTTAAATAACAGTTTTTCCTCCGCTTAATGGATAACCTTTTGCTACCAATGGGGAATTGCTTCTCAATTTGAAATCGGAGATGATTGGGTTTGCACCAATAGAAACCATAAATTTCAGATAATATACTATATAGGTATAGTATCAAAAAATGAAGTGAAGATACTATTATTTTTTCACTTTGCGATACTATCCTATTTCTCAGTACTGATATTCCAGAAAGAATTCCAAGTTATGATCTGAACGAGTCACACATACACCCTAGTACATATTCCTCGACGCTGAGGACATCCTTTAAGAGCGGGAGATTTCTTCATATTTTTTTTTGGCTGTCTAAAGTTTCTAATAAGTTGTTCAATAGTTGGCATATTGGATTCCTATTTTGAATCAAAAAAGGGTTTGGTTTCGATCCATCTGAACCTGAAAGAATGGATTTTTATGTATTATTTTGATTGAATATTGAATTGGATATCCACACTTAATTATAATGAAATCCAAGATTTGTTATTAAATACGTTCACATCAAATGCTTCAGAGGTTTTCTTTTTTTCTTTTTTCTACAATATGATCAATAATACCATAATCTTTTGCTTCTGCTGCAGACATATATCGATCTCTTTCCATATCGTCTTGTATAATATTAATAGGTTTTCCTGTATTTTGTGAATAAATTTCTGCGACTTTGTTACGAGAATAATACATTCGTCCCGCTTCTGCGTGCAACATACGTGGAGGTTCATAAAGACGACCAATCACAGGCTGGTGAATCATAATTCTAGCATGTTTAGTTGCCAGCCTGTTTTTAGGTGTTCCCCCGCTCAGAATTAAAGATGCTGCTGATGCGGCCAATCCCGAAGCTAGTGTCCAAACATCCGATCTCACCGATTTCATATTATCGTAAATACTTAGTGCACCATTTAATGTTCCACCGCGAGAATTTATAACTAATAAAATAGGTTGCTCATCATCATCATCATCGAGGAATAATAAGAGAGCATTAATGTGACCCACGTCAGTATTCTTAAGTAATCCGCATAAAAAAATATATCGTTCTTTATTAAGTCTTTCGTGAACGTCAACCCAAATGGTTTCCTCATCTCTTCTTCGAGGATTCAAAGGGACCTTTGGAACTCTTAAAGTCATAAATAAATTAAACCTTTAAATGTTAAATTTTTACCGTCTACGGTCGATAAATAACAAAACGGATTATTCCCGTATATCAAATATGAATTCCAATGGCTTTTGCTACTCTAACCTTCCCAACCATGATTTTTGATTTTTTTTCTTCCCGTTATTTCATCTGGAAGTAAAAAAATGGAATTCCGAAAATCAAAAAAAAACAGTGGTTTCCGTCGTTTCTATGGTTACCTTTTAAACGGTGAGGTTCTTTCTATGCACCGGAGCTTCTTCTTTCATTGAATTTTATTTCAGAAAAAGGTATTGTGAACTTGTATAGTTCATATTCTTTGGCTCTACCTATCCATTGTAAAGTAATAGCCCTTTTCACACCGAGAGTTATCTATACAGTGACGGCATTGAATTAGGAAAGTTGGCTAGGTAGCTGACCCTTTTAGTCCGTTCTCTCAGACAAAAAAGAAGCATCAACTTTTTGCTTCTTAAATAACAGTTTTTCCTCCGCTTAATGGATAACCTTTTGCTACCAATGGGGAATTGCTTCTCAATTTGAAATCGGAGATGATTGGGTTTGCACCAATAGAAACCATAAATTTCAGATAATATACTATATTAGGTATAGTATCGCAAAATGAAATGAAAATACTATTATTTTTTCACTTTGCGATACTATCCTATTTCTCAGTACTTATATTCCAGAAAGAATTCCAAGTTATGATCTGAACGAATCACACATACACCCTAGTACATATTCATATTGCTTGACTCTTTTATATTGCTTGACTCTGAGTATATCCTTTTTATTGCTGTTTTTCCTACTAAATCAATAATTCCATAATTCATAGCTTCTACTGGGTACATATATTTTTCTCTTTTTAGATCTTCCTTTATGATATTTACAGATTTTTGTGTATGTTTTGCGTAAATATCGGCAATTGTGTTGCGAAGTTGAAGCATTTCTTCTGCTTCGAATGCCAGTATTTCGGGAGATCCAAAAAAACGCTCAATCATAGGTTGGTGAATCATAATTCTAGCATTAGGAAACGCCTTCCGCCTATACCTTGTTCCCCCGGCCAGAATTAAAGATGCTGTCGATGCAGTGAATCCTATAGCTGATGTACATACATCGGGTATGCGTGTCTGTATGGTGTTGTAAATGGATATTCCTGCAGGTGCCTTTCCGCCAGTAGAGTTGATATATATATAAATATCATCATCATCTACACCGAGAAATAACAACAGTCCAATCATCTGATCTGCAATCTTCATCTCAATAACTCCAGATAAGAAAATTATCCTATCCATAAAAAGTTTTGTATAAATATCAACCCAAATTATTTCATCGCTTCCTGGACGATTCACTGGTACCTTAGGAATTTTTAGAGTCATAAATAAATTAAACCTTTAAATGTTAAATTTTTACCGTCTACGGTCGATAAATAACAAAACGGATTATTCCCGTATATCAAATATGAATTCCAATGGCTTTTGCTACTCTAACCTTCCCAACCATGATTTTTGATTTTTTTTCTTCCCGTTATTTCATCTGGAAGTAAAAAAATGGAATTCCGAAAATCAAAAAAAAACAGTGGTTTCCGTCGTTTCTATGGTTACCTTTTAAACGGTGAGGTTCTTTCTATGCACCGGAGCTTCTTCTTTCATTGAATTTTATTTCAGAAAAAGGTATTGTGAACTTGTATAGTTCATATTCTTTGGCTCTACCTATCCATTGTAAAGTAATAGCCCTTTTCACACCGAGAGTTATCTATACAGTGACGGCATTGAATTAGGAAAGTTGGCTAGGTAGCTGACCCTTTTAGTCCGTTCTCTCAGACAAAAAAGAAGCATCAACTTTTTGCTTCTTAAATAACAGTTTTTCCTCCGCTTAATGGATAACCTTTTGCTACCAATGGGGAATTGCTTCTCAATTTGAAATCGGAGATGATTGGGTTTGCACCAATAGAAACCATAAATTTCAGATAATATACTATATAGGTATAGTATCAAAAAATGAAGTGAAGATACTATTATTTTTTCACTTTGCGATACTATCCTATTTCTCAGTACTGATATTCCAGAAAGAATTCCAAGTTATGATCTGAACGAGTCACACATACACCCTAGTACATATTCCTCGACGCTGAGGACATCCTTTAAGAGCGGGAGATTTCTTCATATTTTTTTTTGGCTGTCTAAAGTTTCTAATAAGTTGTTCAATAGTTGGCATATTGGATTCCTATTTTGAATCAAAAAAGGGTTTGGTTTCGATCCATCTGAACCTGAGAGAATGCATTGTTATGTTATGCATTATTGTGATTGAATATGGAATTCCACACTCAATCACAATGAAATCCAAGATTTGTTATTAAATACGTTCACATCAAATGCTTCAGAGGTTTTCTTTTTTTATTTTTTTATCAAATCAAAATTTTCTTTCCTTTGTTAAATGATCAATAATTCCATAAGCTTGTGCTTCTCTTGCTGTCATATGTTTTTCTCTTAACATATCGTCGTGTATATCACTTGCAGGTTTTTCTAGATTTTCCGCGTAAATCTCTGCCATCGTGTCGCCAAGTACAAGTAAATCTTCCGTTTCCAGTACCATGAATTCTGGAGATGCAGAAAAACGTTCCATCACAGGTTGTTGAAGTATAACCTTAGCTTGAGGGAATGCCAGTCGCTTGCCAGGTGTTCCCGCAACCAGAATTATAGATGCTATTGAAGCAGCTAATCCTATATCTAATGTATTGATATCAGGTACCAACATTCTCATAGTGTCATAAATGGTTATTCCTGCACGTATATCTCCACCTGTAGAATCTATATATAAATAGATATCGTCGTTGTCTGTATTGAGAAATAATAATAGAGTGACAATATTACCTGCTTCATCGCTCTCAAACGGGTGAAAGAACAGAAGTATTCGGTCCATAAAAAGTGCTTCGTAAACGTCTACAAAAAATTTTTGATCGCTTCCTGGAGGATTCACAAGTATTTTTGGAATTCCTAGACTCATAAATAAATTGCACTTCTAAATGTCTAATTTTTACCGTCTACGGTCGATGAATAACAAAACGGATTATTCCCGTATATCAAATATGAATTCCAATGGCTTTTGCTACTCTAACCTTCCCAACTATGATTTTTGATTTTTTTCTTCCCGTTATTTCATCTGGAAGTAAAAAACTGAAATTCTGAAAATCAAAAAAAAAAAAAAGAGTGCATTCCGTCGTTCCTAAAATAGTTACTTAGGTTCTATTATTTTTCATTATTTTTATTTTTTATTGAATGGATGTTATTTAAAGGAATATCATTGCCGTTTTTTATGCTTTTATATCTTTGTTATTTATTTATTTATAGAAATTTCATTATTTTTCATTATTTATAAAAATTTGAAATAATGTTTATATTTTTAGATTGATTGTTATATATGTACTTTTACTATATTTATTATGTTATTTATATAAGAAGGTATATATAATGAAATATATATAGAGAATTATTATAAAGAGAGACTCTAATAGAAATCTTTATAACTAGTTTATAGTTCTGGGATAATGAACTAGATTTATAGATTCTAAATTGTCTTTCTAAATTCTTAATAGAGCTCAAATATTGAAATAGAGTATGTTAGGTTTTATTTTATATAAAAAGTTCCAAAATTAGAAATTATTATTTGGTTTTGATTAAGTATATATATGAATTTGAATAATATATATTATATAGAATAGAGAATAAATATTGTATAGAATAGAAAATAAAAAAGTGGATTTTCTAATAAAGTTTTGATTTTTCTTTATTTTTCTTTTTAATAATCCCATTTTTTTTTTTTTTCAAATTTGATAGTCTAAAATTTTATAGTCTAGTAAATAAGGATTTTTATAAATCTTTATTTAAAAAATATTTTCTCTTTGTAATGAAAATTTGGGGAGATGGCTGAGTGGACTAAAGCGGCGGATTGCTAATCCGTTGTACGAGTTATTTGTACCGAGGGTTCGAATCCCTCTCTTTCCGTTTTCTCTTTTAATTTGGTATTTTTTTATTCAAATAAAAGAGATTATGAATTTTTGGCTTTATCATAGGGAAATTTGTTAAAATTTAATAAAAAATGGACAAAAAGAAAAAATTTAACAATTTTTTAGTTTTATTCTTCACGTCCAGGATTACGTCCTGGATCATTAGATAGAAATCCGAAGATAAATAGGGAAACAAAGAATATAACTATTGTGTAAACAAAAAGTTTGAGAGTAAGCATTATCAAATTTCAAAAATATTTTTTTATTATAAAATAAAGGGAATAAATTACCTTCCTTTTTTACCATATTAAAACTTTGTTTTCTTTTGATATCCAAAAATGATAAAGAATTCATTTTTAAGATATTTTAGGGATCTGAATATTTGCACTCTTTGGAAGATGAGAACCAATAAGTATGCATGGATAACAAGTTGATTAAAATGGATCGTTCCGATTTTTCATTTAATATAAAAGAACAAAAATTTCTATTTTTGAATCGAGGGTTCTTAATATAAGACTTATCTAATTTTATTTATTTTCAATTTTTTTTTTATTGAATATATCATTTATTTATTCATTTATCAAAGTATTTAAGATTTTATCGAAAACTTACAGCAGCTTGCCAAACAAAAGCTAACAGAAAAAAGAATAAAGGTATAACAGGCATAACATCTATAATTGGATTGAAAATGGCATAAGCTTCAGGCAATTTGGCTAAGAAAGAACTATTCGGATAAAGAACAGAATTAAGACAGATACAGATTAAACTAAAGATATTAAACATAACAAATATTTCGTTCTTGTAGATTAGATAAATTTATGAGTTATTTTTATAAAGAAAAGTGAAAAAGACTGCAAAAAATCCTTCTTTTTATTTCTTCAGACTCTGCCAAACTCAAAATATTTTCCTCTTTCTATTCTCATTTGAGAAGGAGAGAGGAAAATATAAGGATTTCTACTTTCATACAATATCTTATTTTTATTCTATTGAAATTATCAATCAGATTTTTTTATTATATTCTATAATTCTTTATATGATTATTTAAATGTGTCAAATTACTATGTATTTGCATACCATAACTAAATTAATGATGTTTATCTTTTTTTTTTTTTTTCAATAATCTTTCTCAAAAAACAAAGAATAAAACTTGAGCGTAATGGAAAGGTTTTTTCTTTGTATTTGAACCGATGACTTTTGACTTCTAATAGGCTTACTCTACCATTAAAAAATGAAGGAAAGACTCATATTATTTGGGATAGTGATAATTTATTTTATTGTCTATCGTTGGCCTCTATCTGTAGATAGAATCAGGGAGGCAGTGGTTTATCTTGTAGCAGATGTCAGTTTGATTTTTTTTATCATATTGGATTCTTATATTCATGAATTCGCATTAGTCAGATAGGTTTCTATTACACAATCAAATTCACTGAATACTACTTTTCAAAAGTATTAAATACTCTTTTTTATAAGTATCATACTACTATTTAATGCTTGCTATTTGGAGAAGATTACATAGTTATTATGATAGGAGATAACACTGATAGGATATAGTCTATTTTTTTATTAAGATAGAAAAATTTAGACGATTAAAGAAGGGATTAGTATATCCTAAAATCTGTATCTAATTAATGAATTGGACCTCACACTTGACAAGCATCTTTATTTTATTATTATTATATTATAATGATAACAAAGTATTAAGTAGTATTCAGTTTTTCTTTTTGTTTTTTTTTTATTTAATGGGGCGTCGCCAAGCGGTAAGGCACCGGGTTTTGATCCCGTTACGCGAAGGTTCGAATCCTTTCGTCCCAAATTTCTCATAACGAGAAATCGTGTAACCATGCGTATTGGTCTGACTATAATAATATCATTCTTGGAAAAAAAAAAAATATCCATAAAATTATAAAACTACGAGAATTAGGCTCTTAACTCAAAAACTTCTTATTCTTAAGATTTATTCATATGAATCTTCAATAAAAAAAAAAAAATACATAAAAAAAAAAAAAAAAGAAATAAAAATTGACTATTTAAAATATTTCCATGTAGAATATTTATATTATATAAATATTTAAAACTTTTTTGCTTACTTTATTAGGTGAATTAGAAGAAAGTAAAGATATCACACAAGATTTCGACAAAGAATTTCAAGAGGATTATTTTTCAGAATATTTTTGGTCTTCTTTTCTTCGGGATGTTTTTGTGGTTGCAAAAATGACTTCAATGAAAATTGGCCAATTGTGAATGGAAAAACTTATTTATAGGGAGAGGAAGCTGAATATGAATAATACTAAACAGCTGAACTTTATCCAAACAAGAAGTTTATTAAAAAACGTGTTTGTATATGTCCAATGCTAAACGATGAGTTATATAATTTGCTGTCAACAATTTTTGAGTTATTACTAAAGTAAAACTGCAACTTAATATATGCAATTGACATCAATTCAAATTGAATCAATTTATTAGTATATTTCAATATTCTTAATATATAATGTACTAATCTAAAAAAAGTCCTTATTTTATTGACTCAATTTATTTTTTCATCTTAATACTAAATTTCTATTGACAATGGTGTATTGAATAAATAGAATTTTATTAAAAAAGTTCAAGATCTCTCATGCTTTTTCTATATTTATTTATAATTATTTTTTTTTTTTTGAACCCGCATTTTTCATTTTTAGTGATTTAAATTTTCTAAATTTTTTAGAAGATTCTTTTTTTTATCTCACTCACTAGTTCAATGGTTTAACAGGTCTGTTTAGTGTAATTTCATTTATTTTTTATTTTGATCGGATCTACATATGGTATTTATCCGGGTTGCTAACTCAATGGTAGAGTACTCGGCTTTTAAGTGCGACTATGATCTTTTACACATTTGGATGAACTAAAAAATTTGTCCAGACTTTTGGTAGAGTCTATAAGACCACGACTGATCCTCAAAGGTAATACATGGAAAAAACAGCATGTCGTAATAAAAATAAAAGGAATTTTTGATTTTCTGCATTCTTAATTAATTAAAGTTTAATAAATTAATTAAAGTTTAATAATTTCTTTTTTATATTTTTTCAAGTATAATTTAAGTATAATAAATTATTAAGTAAAAAAAAATGTAGATCCTTTTTTTACCCCTACTAATTTAAGTTATCAAAAATTTGGGAGATTTAAAAAGATATTTCCATATTGAATAGAGTCTAGTGGATAAATGGATATAGCCCTATGGCTTCAATTCGACTCAAATAAATAATGAATGAACTTAATGTTCTTAATTTGAATGATTACCCGATCTAATTATATGTTAAAAATATATTAGTGCCATATTCGGGGAAAGATAGATGGGTTCTCCTATGAGTGGACTTTTGATCTTATTTATTTCTTTTTTTTTTTTTTGAATCCTAATTATTGTTTATTTTGAATTGAAACGTATGTGTAGAAGAAACAGTATATTGATAAATACAATTTATTCCAAAGTCAAAAGAGCAATTGGATTGCAAAAATAAAAGATCTTAAACCAGAAAAAAAAAGATAAGAATAAGATTTGTTTTTTTATCTTAATAGGGCTTTCTGTCTCTTTTCCGGAGTGTGTATTTTATTTTTCTATTTTTAGCATAGTAACATACAGAATAAATACTCTGTTTTGACCATATTGCACTGTGTATTGTTTGATAAACCCAGAAAGCATTATTTCTGGTTCTAGTAGAAATATCAATGAATAATTTCCAAGGATATCTAGAAAAATATGAATTTTTTCAACAACAATCTCTATATCCGCTCCTTTTTCACGAGTATATTTATGCATTTGCTTATGATTATGGTTTAAATACTTCTCTTTTTTGTGAATCTGTGATAGGATTGATCGGTTATGACAATAAATATAGTTCAATACTTGTGAAACGTTTAATTATTCGAATGTATCAACAGAATTATTTAATTAATTCAGTTAATCAATGTAAGGTCAATTCATTTTTTGAGAATAACCATTTCTTTTACTCCCATTTTTTTTCTCAGATGATATCTGAAGGTTTTGGGGTTATTTTAGAAATTCCGTTTTCGGTCAATTTTTTATCTTTCTCAAAGAAAAAAAGAATACTCAAATTGCAGAATTTACGATCTATCCATTCAATATTCTCTTTTTTAGAAGACAAATTATCATATTTAGATTTTGTGTCAGATATACTGATACCATATCCTATTCATTTTAAAATCTTAATTCTAATTCTTCAATGTTGGATCCAAGATGTTTCTTTTTTGCATTTATTGCTATTTTTTCTCCTTGAATATTTGAATTGGAATACTCTAATTATTTCCAAAAATTCGCTTTCGATTTTTTTAAAAGAAAATAAACGACTTTTTCAGTTCCTATATAATTCTTATGTATTCGAATATGAGTTTGTATTGCTTTTTATTTATAAAAAATGTTCATATTTACGATTCATATCTTTTACAATCTTTCTTGAACGAATCTACTTCTATAGAAAAATAAAACACTTTAGATTTAGAATAGTGTATCTTACTTCTTTGCAGAAAACCCTATGGTTCTTAACGGATTCTTTTATACACTATGTTCGATATCAAGGTAAAGCAATTCTATCTTCAAGAGGGACTTTTTTTCTAATGAAGAAATGGAAATTCTATTTTGTTTGTTTTTGGCAATATTATTTTCATTTTTGGTTTCAACCTAATAGAATTTTGATAAATCAATTGTCAAATTATTCGTTATATTTTTTCGGTTATCTTTTAAGAGTCAAAAAAAAGAATTTGGTGCTAAGGGGTCAACTATTAGAAAATTTTATATTAATAGATGCTGTTAATAAAAAATTGGACACTATAGTCCCAATCATTCCTCTCATTAGATCATTATCTATAGCTACATTTTGTACTGTATCGGGGCATCCTATTAGTAAGCCAATCTGGACCCCTTTATCAGATCGCGATATTATTAATCAATTTGGTTGGATATGTAGAAATCTTTTTCATTATTATAGTGGATCTTCTAAAAAGTGTAGTTTATATCAAATAAAGTTCATACTTCGGCTTTCGTGTGCTAGAACTTTGGCGCGCAAACATAAAACTACAGTACGTACTTTTATGCAAAAATTAGGTGCAATGCTCTTGGAAGAATTCTTTACAGAAGAAGAACAAATTCTTTCTTTGGTCTTCCAAAAAACAAACCTTTTTTCTTTACATAGATCAAATAGAGAACGTATTTGGTATTTAGATATTATCCATATCAATGATCTGGTGAATCATTTCGAATTATGGTCATGAGATTCAAAAAAAAGTGAATTAAAAATAATTTGGAAATGATAAATAAAAATAAATTGATGAATTTCAATTCTGAAATGCTTGTTATAGTAGTTTATTATTTAGATCAACTAAATAATAAAAATAAAGTCAAATTTTTTCTCAAGATATCAAATTCCTATATATATACATAGGGAAAGTCGTGTGCAGTGAAAAATGCAAGCACGGTTTGGGGAGAGGTTTTTTCTCATTATAATGAAGGAAAAGTTATCTACTCCATCCGACTAGTTCCGGGTTCGAGTCCCGGGCAACCCATCCCATATACAAAAGAGAACAGAATCTTTCTTTTTTCATTTATTTTGGTTACCAATTTTTTTGTGGATTGCACAACATAGATATTTATTTTTAATCACTGGTTGCCATTGATATATAAACTATATTATACTGTTAAATAACAAGCCTTCTATTATCTAATTTATCTTTTGTAACTTTCGTTTCATAGTTAATATGTGTGCTTGGGAGTCCTTGAAAATAGAATAAACCAATATTTATTTGACCATGACTGCAATTTTAGAGAGACGTGAGAATACAAGTTTATGGGGTCGTTTTTGTAACTGGATAACCAGTACTGAAAATCGTCTTTATATCGGTTGGTTTGGTGTTTTGATGATTCCTACCTTATTGACGGCAACTTCTGTATTTATTATTGCCTTCGTTGCTGCTCCTCCTGTAGATATTGATGGTATTCGTGAACCTGTTTCTGGTTCTTTACTTTATGGAAACAATATTATTTCTGGTGCTATTATTCCTACTTCCGCAGCTATCGGTTTGCATTTTTACCCAATATGGGAAGCAGCATCTGTTGATGAATGGTTATATAATGGTGGTCCTTACGAGCTAATTGTTCTACACTTCTTACTTGGAGTAGCTTGTTATATGGGTCGTGAATGGGAACTGAGTTTTCGTTTAGGTATGCGTCCTTGGATTGCTGTTGCATATTCAGCTCCTGTTGCAGCTGCTACTGCTGTTTTCTTAATTTACCCTATTGGTCAGGGAAGTTTTTCTGATGGTATGCCTCTAGGAATTTCTGGTACTTTCAACTTTATGATTGTATTTCAGGCAGAACATAACATCCTTATGCATCCATTTCACATGTTAGGTGTAGCTGGTGTGTTCGGCGGCTCTCTATTCAGTGCTATGCATGGTTCCTTGGTAACTTCTAGTTTGATCAGGGAAACTACTGAAAACGAATCTGCTAATGAAGGTTACAGATTTGGTCAAGAGGAAGAAACTTATAACATCGTAGCTGCTCACGGTTATTTTGGACGATTAATCTTCCAATATGCTAGTTTTAACAACTCTCGTTCTTTACATTTCTTCTTGGCTGCGTGGCCTGTAGTAGGTATTTGGTTCACTGCTTTGGGTATTAGCACTATGGCTTTCAACCTAAACGGTTTTAATTTTAACCAATCTGTAGTTGATAGTCAGGGTCGTGTTATTAATACTTGGGCAGATATCATCAACCGTGCTAACCTTGGTATGGAAGTAATGCATGAACGTAATGCTCACAATTTTCCTCTAGACTTAGCTGCTATTGAAGTCCCTTCTATCGAAGGATAAAATAATATTTTTCTTTCTTTTTTTTTTTTAAAGAAAAAAAAATACTCAATATCTTACTAAAATAAAGATATTGAGTAT